ACAAGAGTTCAGTATCTTCCCCCGAATTAGTGAATTAGGCAGGATTTTTTTTTTTTCACATTTTTTTACATAATAACAAACAATAATTTTCATAAATTTCATCGTAAATGTGAAATACTTAACTTATAGAGACAAATAAAAGTTTTATACAAATCAAAATGTGGGGGAGATAAAAAAGATGCAAGGTCGTTTGTCTGCTTGGCTAGCCAAACATGGGTTAGTTCATAGATCTTTGGGCTTCGACTACCAAGGAATAGAGACTTTACAAATAAAGCCTGGGGATTGGCATTCCATTGCTGTCATTTTATATGTATATGGTTACAATTATTTACGTTCCCAATGTGCCTATGATGTAGCACCGGGCGGACTGTTAGCTAGTGTGTATCATCTTACGAGAATAGCTTATGGTATAGATCAACCAGAAGAGGTATGTATAAAAGTATTTGCCCCAAGGTGGAATCCTAGAATTCCGTCTGTTTTCTGGGTTTGGAAAAGTGCGGATTTTCAAGAAAGGGAATCTTATGATATGTTGGGAATCTTTTATGATAATCATCCACGTCTGAAACGTATCTTAATGCCCGAAAGTTGGATAGGATGGCCCTTACGTAAGGATTATATTGCCCCGAATTTTTATGAAATACAGGATGCTCATTAAATATAAATAATAAAATAAGAAACTAATTTTCACTTCTACAACTCCAGGTATTCAAATAATGTTTGTACGTTCTCTTATAGACCAAAGAGCGTAATGGAAGTATCATTCGCATTCTATTCTAAATGGGCTAAATAAAACGAAATAAAATATAAATCAAATACAAATAAATAATACAAAATAAATAGAATAAAAAAAAATTGTTTCTATTCAAATAAATAAATATATAATATATAAAAATAGAAATAAAAAGGATAAATAAAAAAAAACAAGACAATTAAAAAAATACAATTAGTATTAGGATGACCTAAAAGAGTTTCGCATCATGAACTATGTACCACGCACAAAACTTAAATGAGTTCGACAAAGTCACATAGGAGGAAATGAAGAAATAGAATATGAAAAGAAAAGACAACGAAATGAGAGGAGGGCTTGGATTTTATTTGTACTGTATCTGAAATGAATCTTGGTTATTCCCACCTTTCAACTCCGCGAGACTATACCTTTGAGTCTTTCAACCAATTAATTTAACCTTTCTATTTTAATATGTATGAAGTATTAAATATCTAAAGTATTAACATTGTTTTTGAACGGTAAGAGGCACTGTATGAACAAATAAAAAAGAAAAGGAAGTCAAATCTAATTTTTTTTATTTTACAGATTTTATAGACATACTCTTTACTCATCTATTCTATAATTCTAGCATCTATTCTATAATTCTAGAAAGGGTATATTCTCAGACACCTAGATAGATAAGTATCTATTATGATATAGACTAGTAATGAATATGTATGTTGACCCATATCAATTCATTTGTAAAACGGATACTCATACAAATAAATCATGTGCCAGGAACCAGATTTGAACTGGTGACACGAGGATTTTCAGTCCTCTGCTCTACCAGCTGAGCTATCCCGACCATTATCCGTGCATCGTCCTTATTTTAATAGATAACTTGAGTTTATGTCAATTAAAAAGACAAAAAAAGTCTTACAAAGCTTTATCCAGACCTTGTAATTTCTTGGATCTTCAAAAAGAAAACTTTATAAGTTTTAATACAGTACAAGAAATGATATGTATTGTTAATCATTCAAATTGGAAGTGGGGATACCTTCCTCAAAGATGTTCATTTGTACGCGTATCATATATATCACAAATATTGTAATAAGAAAAAAAAAAAAATTTCCACAATCAGATCCATTTGTAAAAGAGTAGAATGATTGAAAAACATAACGAATTTTAAACCGCTAACGAAATGAAAAGAGCGGATCGGATAAATAATTGGGGAATCAAACGGGCCTTTTTGGGGATAGAGGGACTCGAACCCTCACGATTTCTAAAGTCGACGGATTTTCCTCTTCCTATAAATTTCATTCTTGTCGGTATTGACGTGTGGAATGGGACTCTATCTTTATTCTCGTACGATAAATTTTATTAATAAATATTCGATTCTTTCTTCAATTTGGATCGATTCACAACAACTCTTTCGATTTTTATTTATTATTTATAGAAATATAAATAAATAAAGATTCGGGTCGTCATTAATCATTTGAGATAGGATTTCAGTACATATACGTATGTATATGGGTTTATCCTTTCTGTAGTTTTGATATAAGGATTACGTTAATGTAATAACGTAAAGAAGTCAACCCCACTTGTTAGAACAGCTTCCATTGAGTCTCTGCACCTATCCTTTTTTTATTCTCGCTTTCTTCTGAACCCTTATTTGTTTTCGTAAAATAGGATTTGGCTCAGGATTGCCCATTTTTAATTCCAGGGTTTCTCTGAATTTGAAAGTTATCACTTGTTAAGTTTCCATACCAAGGCTCAATCCAATTAAGTCCGTAG